CTCTTTTGTTTGAATAATTTCTCTAAGTTAGAAGTTTAATTTATATTGAATAAGTGAAGAATATTGAATAAGTGAATAAATTCTATTTGCTCAATAACTTATTCACCCATAATCCTTTTTTTTCCCTTTGTTTGTCCACTACTTCTTATGAATCTAAACAAAGGAGTTCCGATAGACCTGGAAAAGAAGGAAAGGAATAGTAATCTTTGATTAACAGGAAAAAAAAAATAATTATTATTTTGATACAAGACGACACAAGAAAAAGGGTGAAAATTCCTTTTTCTTGTGTCGTCTTGTGTCGAATAGAAGATTAGGAAGACTAGGAATCCTTCCTAAAAGTATTTGTTCCTTTCATTTTTCCCATCCTTGCCTTGTATTCTCTTCTTTTGTATTTGTTTGTATGCCTATTGTTTATTACTAAAATGGAATACAAGTAATGAATTCCAGGCGTCCTGCAAAACAAAAAGAGTATAAACAAAGCAAGCAAAAGGATTTACAGAATTTTTTGATCATACATAATTGTATCGATGGACAAAAAATCGGCACTTTTTACCAACTTTATGTTAAGGAATCACTGGACCTAAAAATTCATTTCGTACAATTGAACTTTTTCAAACTGTTTCTTTTTAAGAACCAAAAAAACTTGTGCCAAAATAACAGATGCGAAAAAGAACAAAAGGCCTTGGACGCGTAATGGATCTTGAAGCACTATTTCTGCATCTCCCTGACCAAACCCTCCTACATTGGGATTGCTTGTTAATGGTTGATCAAGCTTGATGGATTCACCCTCTGAAACAAGAAGTTCTGGCCCTGGAGGTATAATATCAACCACTTGACGTCCATCCGATGCATCAACTATGGTTATTTCATATCCTCCCTTTTCTTTACGTACTATTTTGCTTACTATACCTGCTGATGTAGCATTATAGACTGTATTGTTACTCTTGCTACCATCAGGATAAATCTGACCCCTTCCTCTGTTCCCACCCACATATATGGGATATTTTAAGAAGTGAACGTCTTTCTTCGTAGCAGGGTCGGGGGAAAGAATGGGAAAGACGATTTCACTATATTTCTGACCCGGAACAGGACCTATCACAAGAATATTTTTTTTATTGGGACGATAACTCTGAAAAGACGGATTTCCTATCTTTTCTTTCAACTCAGGAGAAATACGATCGGGGGGGGCTAATTCGAATCCCTCGGGTAAAATAAGAACAGCACCCACATTCAAACCCCCTTTTTTACCATTAGCAAGAACTTGTTTCAGTTGCATATCATAAGGAATTCGAACAACTGCTTCAAATACAGTATCAGGAAGCACAGCTTGCGGAACTTCAATATCCACGGGCTTATTAGCTAAATGGCAATTAGCACATACAATTCGTCCAGTTGCTTCTCGTGGGTTTTCATAACCCTGCTGCGCAAAAATGGGATATGCATTTGAAATGTATGTTCGAGTTATTACATATATCATGATCGATACAGAAATGGATCGAGTCATCTGTTCCTTTACCCAAGAAAAAGTATTTCTATTTTGCATGTCCAATCATAGATCTCGGAATTTCTACAATAAATTAGATAGGGAACTTTACTAGTTCCCTATGCACGAGTCTGTCATTGTACTGGAATAGTTGTACTGGAATATAGGACGAATACCTTGAACCGGTAAAAATAAAATATAAAGAATTAAGTAAGATTCAAAATGCTTTCTTTATAAAGGAAGAAGGATTCTGATTTATTTGATTGATATCAGTAGATCAAATGAGTTCTTCATTCATTCATTGAATGATAAATGACTACAAGCGAAGGAGATACACGATTTAAATAATGGAAAATCCAATATTTCACAATTGTATCTAGAATAACTGGAAAAGTGGAAACAAGACCAGATATAATTTGATTGTTATGAGCCAATCCAAAATCGTTGTAGAACGAACCAATTATTAGTTCCCAACCATGAGTCGAGTGAAATCCAATCCATAAATCAGTAACTAAAAGAATCGAAAAAGCTTTTATTGTGTCACTTAAGTTATAGAGGAATTCCTGAACCCAAGAATTAAGAATGACAAGTTCCTCATTACCCCAAAAAAAATAACCACTTAGAATAGCGAAAGAAATTATATTTGTCGAGAAATGCAAAATGATATGGAGATGATATTCATTGTGTGTTTTGACCAATTGTATCGTTTCCTTGTGTATTCCTATACGAAGTTTTTGTATATGTGTCTCCGGGTACTCCTTTATCATTTCGTCCAACAGAAAGAGTTCTTCTAATTCTATGAATCTTTCTAGAACGTTTTTCTCTTGAATATCATTCAAGAGAGTTTCGGATTGCCAGGTATTCCACCAATTAGTAACCCAAAGTTCCAGACATTTATTAAATGAGAGAGAGATCCACCAGGGCAAAAATACTATAGATACAAGATATGGGAAAGAAGGTAATGCTTTCTTTTTTTTCATTTTTTATCTGTGAATTTAATTGTTAATGAACCTGCTTCATTCGTTGACTCTATATGATATTTCTCTGAAGCACGAGTTCTATAACAAGGTATTGAACCTATGGGTCTATTCATTCCAATTTTTGTGTAAAAATTGAGTTTAGTTCTTGGATCTAGAAGGAATATAGAAATGGGATAAGGGTCCGTCCTTTTCGGATAAAAATGCAAAATCAATATTATTCCCAGATATCTCAATTGGGCAAATTCGAAGCAATTTCATCTTCATTTGTTCCTTTCTATGAATACTCGAAAACCCACTTAAAATAACGAATCGGATTTCGAAACGAAAACCCCCCTCAGTTAATTATTTCGAAATGTTTCACCGTCTAGCCACAACCAAGGAAAAAAAAAGGTATCATCAAAATTTTGGGCCTAAAAAGATGAGATGAATTCCGTATTACGAAATACATGTTCGGATATATTTGATGAATCCCTACTTATTAGATTAGCCTTTTTTCTAGTAGAAATTTTCTAGTAGAAAAGAATTGAGTTGGGATCCATACGCATAGGAAATACTTTTGGTATACAAATGGTATACCAAAATTTCTTCTTTTCTTAATTATAGTATAGTTTATTATAGTTATTCCATATATGCCCTCCTGCTTTTTTGTTTTATTCTATGGGATGGGAGTCGCCACGACAAAGGAAGGAGGAAATAGAATAATCTAACATGTTTTGTTCGAATGAACATTCCAAAAAGACTTCAATTGTATTAAAAAAGGAATTAGCAAGTTCCTTCCCCCATGCCGAGAAAACATTTATTCTTTATTGTGTTCAATTCATTTCAAAATACTTCAATTGGTACGCGCAAGAAATAGGCCAATTCGGCAGCTTTTTGTTCAATTTCTCGTGGAGTAAAATTCTCATCAGTACGAGTCAAGGGAATGGCCCCTTGACCTCTGATTTCCATATAAAGGACACGACGAGGATAAAGACCCTCTTTAACCTCAATTCTGATTGATTGGATATCTCTCATAAGGAAGCGAAGGAAGATGCGACGATTTATTCCAGGAAATCCCCAACGAAAAATGCACACAATTCCTTCTTTTATATCGAATCGGTCATAACCACTACCTACATTCCACAAAATTGTGCACCACAAATAGGAGCTAACGAATAGACCTGCGATCCCGTAAAAAGACATCACGATTCCTTGTGGAAAAAAAAGAATTTGCTGAGATGGAAATACGGATATCAGATTCCTACCAAGATAACTGGAAGTTCCAACCGCTAAGAATCCTAGTGAACCTAAAAAAAGGATACAGGCCCAGCAAAAATTACTTGTTTTTCGAGACCCCCTTATAAGTTCTATCCATATATGTTCTGATCGCCAATTCATACTATACTAGATCCAGTTGCATTCGATTGGAATTGAGAGAATAACCCAAATTTGACTTTACCTTTCTTGATCCCGAAGTAACTTTCATCAACTAGCACTATTCTGATGTGGAGTAATTGGTTAGATACATTGACTTTCTATTAAAAATATTTACTGATCCGTTCCGTTTTTAACCAGCTATACCCTGCATATATATACATGTATTTATGCAGATATCATGTATTCGCATGCATAACAGTTCTTTCATTTGTGTGTGGAAAGAACCACCTATCGTACCATATTGCACTAAATAAATATCTGTATTATGATACAGTGTTGAAATAAATTGATAAGATTTGGTCCCATTGGATCTAGACAATCTTATTTTTTTGGACATGAAGAGATAAAGAAGCCATTGCAATTGCCGGAAATACTAGGGCCACTAAAGGCACAAAAATAGAGGGTAAGTTGAGATCTGTCATAGAATGGGTGCCTCGATTTAATATTTGTATCTATATATTTGTATCTATTAGAAAGATATCTTATGATATGATAAGTATATCTATTATAAGTAATATTGACTATTGTATTTTATATAATATTTTATATAATATGAAGTTTGAATAATAATATTCAAAAATAATATAATACTACTAAGTATATATAAACAATTAAGTAAATATAAAAATACTATTTTAATTTAATATTAAAATAGTAATAAAAAAAAAATAAAATAAAAAAAAGGATAGAAAATAAGTGCAAAAATGTATAACTAAATTAAGTGTACCTATTCATCTTTCTACACGAATATAGATAGGATAATCTTCTTTTACAAATTTTATTATTCTTCTTCTCCCATCCTTATGTTCTTTCTATCTTTCTTTCTAATCTAATAAGGAGTTTCTTATTAAAAAGGAGTTTTCTTATGAAAATTAAGTTCATTATGAATTCGCGACTCTAAATAATACGATCCAACAAACTGGGATTCATAGTAAAAATGCGATAGATATAGAAATTATTTTATTCCATTTCCATATTTGCTATTTCTTTTTATTTTGATATTTTTTTTTTTCATTATTGTCTATCTTAATTAATACGTAAGATAGCCAGATAAAATTCTTTTTATTTCCCAAAATTAGAATTCCTCGGAAAGAGAAATTCACTTTTTTATTTTATCCTGT